GATTACGCCCTGGATCATTAGATAGGAATCCAAAGATAAAGAGAGAAACAAAGAATATCACTACTGTGTAAACAAAGAGTTTGAGAGTAAGCATTACACAATTTCCAAATCATTTTTTGAAAAAAAAAGAGAGAGAATAGATTATCCTTTTTTCTACCACATATCCTATTTCGACACCAATAAACAAAACGGTTTCTAGAAAAAGAACTCAAAAATGTATTTGCAATAAAAGTGGGTTGATCTCACAAAAAAAAATCCTTTACTACCCCCTATTAGGGGGCTCAAAAGGGGGTTTCACTAAATCAAAGAATGAAATAAATTCAAAAGCAAAGTTTCTAAAAAGAATCAGAATGAGAAAAGAATTCCAATTATCAATCGTTTGAATCGAGGGTTCATATTATAAAGTTTATCGAATAATTATTAGCATTTTCTTTCTCGGATAAATAATGTCTAGTACATTACTCAACATCTTATCGAAAACTTACAGCAGCTTGCCAAACAAAGGCTAATAGAAAAAACAGAAGGGGTATTACTGGCATAATATCTACGATAGGATTCAAAAAAGCGTAGGCCTCTGGCAATTTGACTACTAAAAAACTACTTGAATTCAAATAAAGGGTGAAATGAAAACAGAAGTAGATCAAACTAAAGATATTAAGCATAATAAACATTTTATTCCTGTATTGAACTTGGAGATAATTTTATTTTGATTGAGGTTTATTGGATATCTGTTAAAACAGAAAAAGAAAACTAAAAATTTTATTTTGAAAACTCACCCAATTTAAAACCGTTTGATTTTCAAAATAAAAGAATAGAAGAAATCGTATTTTAGACAATATTTTAATTAAATTCTATCTAATGATCAATAAATTCATTTTTCTCTCGCGCTCTACGTGTCAAAATCCTCGGAACAATCAATTTTTTGATTGGAATTGACGAACAACCAGTCCTAATACTAATGTTTATTAGTATTGATTGAACAGAAAGCCAAATGGGGCGTGGCCAAGTGGTAAGGCAACGGGTTTTGGTCCCGCTATTCGGAGGTTCGAATCCTTCCGTCCCAGGGAATACCTTTTTCTATTTTATATCTAGTAAAGAATATAGATATTTAGATATTTTAAGAATAATGAAAGATTGTCATAAATGGATCTGAATCAAGTTGTGATTTGGATAACATAGTAGCTATAGATTTCAAGAATTTGAAATCAATTTCAAACAAATTAACAACAGATTGAACCCCCCGTCTCCCTCCCTTCATTCGATCTATATTCTTAGAATAGAGTATAGAGTAGTTAATATTATTATTACTTAAGCTAAAAGAAATTAGTTAGTTGAAAAGCCTTAACCTCTCATATAAATATTATAACGATTAATAATCGAACACACTCATTTCAATACCTGGTCTAATACAAATTAGATGAAATTAAGCAGATGAAATGAATCGAATAAGTTAGTAAGAAAAAATGTTATACATTATGTATTTTCTTTGTTTTTAGTATTTGTATTTGATCCTCTGAAGATGGAATGTGGATTCAATAACAAAAATTTTGCAATTCCTAATATTTTATTTTCGAATCTTTCTGTTTCGATTTCGGATTGAAAAATGGGTCTTTTTTCTTTAGAAAGAAAATAAAAAATAGCATATTGCAATTCAGTCAATAAAATGAAAAAAGAAAAATGGGTATGAAATTTGATTTTTGCTACGACTTCGTAAAAAAAGCAGTCATTCATAGAAATTGAAAAAAAAAATATGCATTCCTATGGAATAACTGTAACGAACGAACAAATGACTATTCGTGATTCCATAATTGAATCAATTACATACCAGTTAAAACCCGAGGGGATGTTATGGTAAAACTTCGTTTGAAACGATGTGGTAGAAAGCAACGTGCGGCTTGACAGACGGGATCGTCCGTGGATTCTTATATCCACCATTTGAATTATAAATGTGCTCTTGGCTCGACATCTTTTGTTCTCTTACACCAGAACCTTGGTTTTTTTGATTGTAGTGTAAGATAGTACGTGATGTAGCTTGAGTCGAAACTATTGATTCTTTTCTCAGGGGCAAGGAATCTAGGGTTAGTGCTAATTAATAAGTTTTAACAACTTTGTAAGTATAGTGATTTTTTTACGTGTGATACTCTTTTCTATGAATCTTTTATTTTTATAGAAAAAAAGCATAAAAGGGGGCATGTTGCTGCCATTTTCAAACGAATTTAAGTCACCGAAGTAATGTCTAAACCCAATGATTCACGGTAAAGATAAAGTATCTTGGAACAAGAAAATCCCCCTTTTTTTATTGTCTCGACAACTAGATTAAGAACGAAGGGCCAAAATCTATTTTGTCTTAATGGGGACAAAAAAAGATGGATTAGAGACTACTCAAAAAAGGAAATGAATAGGCTTTTCTAATTTTCTTTTGAGCTAGTTCATAGTTATCCAACTTGAGTTATGAGGAGAAAAATGTGTGTTTTTTTTTCTATTGATATAAAATCAAATAATATTATTATTTCTTAATACTTAATATTAGTCTAATTTCTTTATGGATCTATTTGACCTTGTATATATAGACATCACTTCAATTTCTCGAGCCGTACGAGGCGAAAACTTCGTATACGTTTCTGGGGGGAGTTAGAGTTTGTCTACATCGATCCCAATGAGCTGTTTATCGAATTGTTGCAATCGATGGTCGATCCCGAAGAGAAGGAAAAGATCTGTGTAAAATGGGTTTTTATGATCCTATAAATAGTCAAACCTATTTAAATATTCCTGCTATTTTATATTTTCTTGAAAAGGGTGCTCAACCTACAGGAACTCTTTTTGATATTTTCAAAAGGGCGGGGGTTTTTGATAAATTTCGTAAGAAATTCAATTAATAAAAAAAAAGGATAAGGGGGAAATTTTTATTTAGTTTTATAACTTTTTTCTAGTAGATCCCCCTCTCCCTCCCTCTGTTTTGTTTCTTAACACTTTTTTTTACCGTGTCGTTTTTATATATTGACAAGAGTCTATTGAGCAAATATAATTCGATCGTGGATAAACGGATTCATTTCCTCGCTTTTTTTTTACTTGAAAAGATTTTGACTAGATTTTTTATTTCTTTTATTTTTATATGCAAAATATTCTCTTTTTTGACTCTTAAATAAACGGGAATTTATGAAATTAATAATAATTTCAGAATTGAAAATTTTTGATGGATTTTTTGCTAGTTTGATGTTTTGATTGTGTTGTTCAATTTTATCTCTTTCGTTTTTTATCCAACCAAACATTGCCAATTTTTTGTTCTTCGGGTTGCTAACTCAACGGTAGAGTACTCGGCTTTTAAGTGCGGCTAGCATCTTTTACACACTTCAATGAAGTAAGGGATTCATTCATACCTTTGGTAGACTTTGTAAGACCACGACTGATCCTGAAAGGAATGACTGGAAAAAAGAGCATGTCGGATGAATAGAGAATTCTGAGAATGTTTCAGTTTTATTTTAACTGCTAAAACTTGGGAGTGCGAAAAAATAAAATTAATTCAGAATCTGAATGGGGTCGAATGAATAAATGGATAGAGTTTTCCGACTTCAATTTCAGTTTTTATAAGTAAAAAGAGCAACGAGCTTTTGTTCTAAATTTGAATGATTACTCGATCTAATTAGACGTTAAAAATATATTAGTGCCCAGTACGGGGGAAGAATTCTACTTGAGTGCATGATTATAGTATCTTATCTATTTTCGTTTTTATTAATCAAATAAGTCCTAATTATTAGTTATGTCCTATTCTGGGTTGTACATAAATGTGTAGAAGAAGCAGCATATTGATAAATATATTGATTTTCAAAAATCAAAAGAGCGATTGGTTTGAAAAATAAAGGATTTCTAACCCATCTTGTTTTGTTATCCTAGAAACAAATATAAACTATTTAGATTGAAAGAGAGGATAGAGAGTCTGTTGATGAGTCTGCCTGTCTCCGAGATATCTAGTATTTTCTTACTATAACACTTTGTTTTGACTGCATCGCACTATATATATCGTTTCATAATCAATAAATGGACTACTTTCTGTTTCTTTTGATTCCAATCCAATTTCCAATGGATCAATTTCAAGGATATTTAGACCTAAATAGATCTTGGCAACACAACTTCCTATACCCACTCCTTTTTCAGGAGTATATTTATACACTTGCTCATCATGTTTTAAAGAGATCAATTCGATCTATTTGGTTAGAAAATGTGGGTTATGACAAAAGAATTAGTTCACTAATTGTTAAACGTTTAATTATTCGAATGTATCAACAGAATCCTTTGATTATTTTGGTGGATACTGATTCTAGACAAAATAGGTTTTTTGCTTTCAACAAGAATTTGTATTCGCAAATTCTATCCGAGGCATTTGCAGTCACTGTGGAAATTCCATTTTCTTTTCGGTTATTCTTTTCCTTAGAAAGGAAAGAGGTAGATCAATTTCGTAATTTACGATCAATTCATTCAATATTTTCTTTTTTAGAGGACAAATTGTCCCATTTAGATTCTGTGTCAAATGTACTAATACCCTATCACATCCATCTAGAGATCTTGGTGCAAACCCTACGTTACTGGTTGAAGGATGCCTCTTCTTTGCATTTCTTACGTTTCTTTCTCTATGAGTATTGTAATTGGAATAGGTTTATTCTTCCAAAGAATTGGTTTTTTTCAAAAACCAATCCAAGATTTTTCTTGTTCCTATATAATTTTCATATATGTGAATACGAATCCATCTTTTTTTTTCTTCGTAATCAATCTTTTCATTTACGTTCAACATTTTCTGGATTCTTTTTTCAACGAATATATTTTTTTATAAAAATAAAAAATCTTGTCAAAGTATTTATTCATAATGAATTTCGGGACATCTTGGAGTTATGCAAAGATCCTTTTATGCATTATGTTAGATATCAAGGAAAATCAATTCTTTCTTCAAATAATACGCCTATTCTGATTAATAAATGGAAATATTATTTTCTTCATTTATGGCAATA